TATAATATAGTAAGATTATAAATATAATATACTAAGATTACGAATATAATATGGTAAGATATGAATATAATATAGTATAGTAAGATATGAATATAATAATATTATATTCATAATAATCTTATTAATATTCATATAGTATAGTAAGAAATGAATATAGTAAAATTATGAATATAAAATCGTATAATATATACATTATTAGATCTTTTGAATAACAGCGAAGAAGATCTTATGAAAATGGAACACTTTCGCATAGAAGATGTAAAACGAATATTAGACATTCTAAAAAAGCATTTCGGGATTGATTTACCGAAAAAGAAGTTTTAAATCCAATGAATTTATTTCAACTGATTTTTAGAAAAAGTACGAAAATAGGTTTTGAATCGTTAGCACAATCCATATATTCGGAATCGGAATAGATTCAGAATTTATGGGAAAAGACCCGATATTCAAATCTTTTTTGACACGAAATGGATATTTCCATCCACCCACACTCTCCAAAAGAGGAGGAAATCTTATGCCAACTTTCGACAACAATGAGAAAAGAGATCTTTAGTAGATAAAAAATAGAAAATATATCGTAGAAAGAATTACCAATGAAATATAATGGGGAATTCGTTCTTATTTTTAATAAGAAAAAGCCAAAATTAACTTCAAAATTTTTTGGTTATAAAAACTTGTTATATACCGGAATGGTATATAATAAGTTCTACCTACTATTGGATTTGAACCAATGACTCCCGCCGTATGAAAGCAATACTCTAACCGCTGAGTTAAGTAGGTCATTTATCATTACAAAGAAAACCAAATGGGACCTATCCGCTCAATGGATTATAAAGATCATATTATTTAGAAGCAATATCAATTTACGAAATACTGATCAAAGATCTATGATCTTGGGTCATGGAATAGGTATCCCGAAAATCTTCATCTTGACAAGAAATGATATACAGAATAAAATAGGTATTACAAACACTAAGGGCTATAGCTCAGTTGGTAGAGCAACTCGTTTACACGAGCGCCAATGTTTTTCAAGGGAGTCCATCATGCAATCAAAAGAATTGATCTTATTGAGAAATCGATGTCTTACTCCATAACTTTGAGGGAACAAGAGAACAATAGCCTGACAAACCAAAGGGTTGGGGCCGATTCAGATGCCCTTTTAGGTGCCAACCCCATCATTGATTTGCGATATTGATAAGGTGAATACCCATTCTATTCAATGCTAGGCATATGAGTATAAGGACCTCAAAAAATCTCTTTTCGTCCTATGAACTTTAAGGTGTATGAAGTTTCATATTTGATTTTTAAACAGAGCGATAGAGACTTCATTTAACTTAGGTTAATCTAGGCCATAGGCAGACCTACGTCAAGATAAACCCCCTTTGAAACACTTTGGTAGTGTTCCTGAATCTGAATCCAAATAATGACTCAGAGCACATGGAGCCATCTCCCTATTTTTCTGTCAAAAACATATGGCAGACTAACTGATATTTCTATCAGTTAATGAAAGAGCCCAATGCACAAAAAATGCATGTTGGGTCTTTGAAACAGTTCATATCACTTTGATCATAATCAGTTTGGTCTGTTTTACCGAGAAGGTCTACGGTTCGAGTCCGTATAGCCCTAGAGCCCTATAAATTCTAAAATCCTAGTGAATTTTGGAAGTAAAAATTATAACACGAGTCCGTTTAAAAACTCCAATCTAACCCAACCCCAATCGAATATAATAGTACTTCATATGGGTATAGGAATGACCAGCTGTATTTGTGCACAAGCTAAAGTTTGAAAAACGAATATAGTTGGTAAATTTCATTGTAAACATTGTCAACAATACAAAATAGGCCTTTCTTCGTATACCTTTACCTAAACCTAGCAAGGGTAGTCTTCTCTTTCCGGATTCAATAAATCTAAACTCCTACCCATTAATTATATTCTAAGAATTCTACTACTAATAATAAATATAATAATAAATACCCACACTAATATACTAAATCTTGAGATTAAAATCGCTATACATTGTCTTCCTTCCATCTGACTCCTTGCTCTATTATAAATCACTAAGAACAAAGAGACAAAAAGACCTCCCGAGTATATTCATAAAAAGAAAAAATAAAAATATATTTTAATTTCAATCAATTTATTCAAATTTTCTATTTATTAAAAATTCTAAACAAAAATTCTAATTTTATTTAGAATTCCTTTTCTTTAGAGAAAATACTAGGTGAGACTGAGCTGAAAAGAAGAAAATTTGGATAAGAGCAATAGTTAGTTATACTAACTCTAACAAAAAAATTTCAAAATATATAATGGAAATAGGATTTACGGTGATGAATCTTGAAACGAGACATGCCCTACAGTAAACAAAGGAAACTAGACGGTTTGATCAAAATAAATTCTTTCTTTAACTAAACAGTTATGGATTTCAATAGGAGTGCATCTATGTTTCTGCTTTACGAATATGATATATTTTGGGCATTTCTAATAATATCCAGTCTTATTC